TTTTCTTATGCTATTAGAACGATTTGAGATACAAATTAAAAAACCGTTCACTAATTCAAAGTAAATTAAGTAATGGTTCCTGCCCCGGCTTTTTCAGCCTATGACCAGAAATTCATTTATTTATTCTTTTTTTTTTTCAATACAAAAGAGATAAGAAGTTTTTATTTTAAGCGGTGTATGTTTTGAGATATAATCAAAACCGGATCCAATAAAAAATGGGAACTCATTTTTGGAAAGGGATAAGCACAATGGAAAAATAGGATTCAAGATAAAAGGAGTTAGTTAATAGTTAATAACAGAATATAGATAAGATCTTTATTCATTTTGGGTCGGATTGGGCGGCATGGCCAAGTGGTAAGGCGGGGGACTGCAAATCCTTTATCCCCAGTTCAAATCCGGGTGTCGCCTGATTAACAAAACAAATCGAGGTTTTTTATCCTGCTGATCTAACTCGACGAATTCTTGCTCCGCAGAAGCAGAAGCAAAGGACTGGGACCGTCGATACTTGAATTTTTAGAATCCGCGGGTTTCTATATTCTATAAAAGACAAAAGATTGTAAATTCTTTTCTAAAAATCTGGGTTTTGGGTGTGGCCAAACCCGATACTAATCGAGACGAAGCAACCTTTACTTATTAATTTAATGGTTGACTCTTACTATATATATTATTTGATTAATTGAATCAAATAATATATATAGTAAGAGTCAATTCCGGGATTCAGAATTAGGAAAGAAAGTAATAGGCTGGAAATTCCCGTACCCAAAAGATTCTTAAAGAACACGAAATTTTTGTTTCTAGGATTGAAGAAGTATTATACAAAAGACGATCAAGACGTCCTAATTATTTTATACTAACCCAGACTCAGTTAGTGTCTACTGATACTGTTCGGAATGAGATTGGTCAGGCCAATTCAATTGGAAATCCATTTATATAGGAGTTGCGAAAGGGGCTGGAGATATTTTGTTTTGTACAGACTCCCCAGAGACTCTGAGTGCTCAGACATTCAATCAGGATAGTAGGTCGGCTTTTATAGAGTAAATAAAAGTAAAAAAAAAAAAAAAAGAATGTATGTATATGTAATAGCTGTAGTGGTCTTTCCCCATTCTTTAACAGAATGAAAGACAGTAAGACAAATTAAGAATAGAGGTATCTCGTAGATATTTATCTATCTTGACGGTGTATTTTTATATCTTTTCTTTATGAAAGAGGGGTAACAAAGCCAAAACAAAAGGTCTTACTATTCCTGCATCTTCCATTAGAAAAGAAAGAAGCATTCCTTTTGATATTTTCAAAGAAAGGGTGTGTATCGTATTTGTTCTTAATACTTCCCCAGACCAGAAAAATCCAATAATACTTAATAATACTTAAGTATACTACTAATATAGTAGTATACTAATACTATAGTGTGTATACAACTAATATAGTATTAGGTATGGTATATCGTTTGTTACGATTAGATTCATTGGATTGGTTCAGCAGCCGTCTTAAGTCAAAATCCAATTTTGACACTGTACCGTTGATTCCACTATGATTATTGATCAATAATGGAATAATTCTTTAATAGAGATAGAATAGGGGACATAATTTACATGGATATAGTAAGTCTCGCTTGGGCTGTTTTAATGGTAGTCTTTACGTTTTCCCTTTCACTCGTAGTATGGGGAAGGAGTGGACTCTAGAGGTACTACTAATTGAGTAATCAAATTGTATCAATTGTTTAACTGACCGTTTTGCAAAGCCTTAACTTAAGTAGTATTTATATGTACATATATTAACATATTTATCCATGTAAATAAAGAATATATCCGCCATATACAATACAACTTGAACTTTCTACTATTCTAATTTCTACAATTGGACTCTAATATAAAAAAGTATAAAAAATCCACTCTACTATCTACTTATATAACTACTAAATATAATAACTAATGGAAAATGCTAATAAAATAATACTAATAAATAGTATACAATACTAACCATATATAATACTCATATATAATATATATAATACTTAAGTAGATAGTGTGTAGATAATTCTTTCTACACACTATCTCAGGCACTTCTGGTTCCAGCCCGATCACTTCATTTAATTTAATACTTTAAATCCCTTTCGTTCATTTTTTCAATCATTAATCATTGATTAAGAACTAATAATTCAGGGCTGATTCAAATTAATCATTTTGACTAACTGTTTTTACATAGATGATAAGTAAAAAGGCGGTAGGAACTAGAATGAACAGTGCAGTAGCAATAAATGCGAGAATATTGACTTCCATAATCTCATTGTTTTTTTTTTTTTTTGCTTCGCAATAACTCGGGATCTAATCCCATAGAGATGATAAATTTGACTCTTGTAAATTCAATCAATAGGATAAATTGTATCCTGATAATACTGAATCGGATCAATATTATGAATAACAATATATCTGATCCATCAAATCGATTAATCGTCGAAAATGGAATAGTATAACATAGGGAGATCCTTTATCTATCAAAAATCAAAAAGGGGATTTAATGGGTTCATAAAGAATCCCATTAAACTTTTCTACTCTTTCTTTTCTATAACCTATCCTCTTCCTTATTTTATTTCTTTATACAATTCTCCTTCTTTATACTACTGATATATAGAATTATATAATGTAATATCATATGACCAGTATTCTATAGATCATACGTAGACCCAAACAGTAACAGTAGAAATAAGATACAAATAAAGAGGGTTAAAATATCTAATATTCCAATAAATTTACTAAAAAGGGGCCGTTGCTTGGTCTTTTATTAGCATCCTCCTTCTTGGGTTGAGATAGGAGGGCATACATCAAGAATTCGGCACGTAATTTGAATAAGAATGAAATAGATTTTCAATTAGTAATTGAGAATACACAAGTCGGAGCTAGAAAAAGTATGGTTTAACCTAAAAATAAAAAGTACTCTGCTCCGTTGAGGTAATTTTGTTAAGTTCATTGTGTACCGTACAACAAAGGAATCCATTTTTGTATCTACCCCTGGTAAAAATAGGGGCACTTTATTTCATTGATCAAAAAAATCGAAAAAAAGTCCGACGAATATAGATGGTATCTCTTAAACTACTGAATAGAGTAATACCACCAATTATACTCATTTACATATGTCTCTCTCTTATCAATTGGTACAATTTTCAATTGATAAAAAAAAAGGAAAAGGGATCTCTTTATTGGGGATATAGGTCTTGTCCCCTTTTTTTAGGGAAATAAGGGGGAATGAATTAAAAAATCCAACGGATCCTAGTTCGGGACTGGCGGGGCTCGAACCCGCAGCTTCCGCCTTGACAGGGCGGTGCTCTGACCGATTGAACTACAATCCCAGCGGGGTGTATGGTATACATGTTCTTATAGTTTTATAAATTGTGTCGTGTTGTAACAGAGAAACAAATGATATACTGATATCATATCCACATGGATATGGACTATAGTGAGAGTGATACAGGTTACTAGTAATCCCGTGGTTTTTTTATTGCCAATAGATAATGAATCTTTCAATGAGAAAAAAGGACTTTTTTCTTTTCTTGATATTTAATTAAATTAAGAATCAAAAATGGAGATCGTTAGAAAGGTCAGAGCGGATAAGAATGGATAGGGCAGAAAAAAATGGACTCTTGATCCTTATTTCTACGTGTTGGGCATTTATGTTTCTGTAGGATAAATCGGTTAGATCATACTCATGGAGCGGCGAATTATTGGGCCGAGCTGGATTTGAACCAGCGTAGACATATCGCCAACGAATTTACAGTCCGTCCCCATTAACCGCTCGGGCATCGACCCAGGAAGAATTCATTTTAGGCTTATTGATAATATAATCTATGATTAACTTCCTTTCGTAGTACTTTATACTTTACCCCCAGGGGAAGTCGAATCCCCGCTGCCTCCTTGAAAGAGAGATGTCCTGAACCACTAGACGATAGGGGCATATCCGCCCGACCGTCATCATACTATGATGATAGTATGATCAGTTTTTTGGAATTGTCAATATAATAACTAAATCCGAAGAGTTTTTTTTTTACTTTACCTTATATATATGATATATAATGAAGCAAAATATAGGATTCCTTCCGTAAAAATCGGCCATTGATTGCAGAAGGGGTAAAACAAAACCTCATTTAATTGCTTTTCTTCATTCAATTTTGAACCCCTTGCTCTTGCTTCGTTCATCCTTCAAATGAGATATACCTATCACTATCTCACACTAAACCAGAAAAATTCACAAACGATAAACATTTTTATCTTCTTTTTATTTATATTATAAAAATGGAATTCGGCTCAGGGTACGAACCCCCCATCACATATAATAGAATTTATGAAAATATCTTGATTCTATCTATGTCGATGTCGGATTGGTACAGGTATCAATCAAGTGAATCGCGTTCTGATGGGTCAGTCAAAATAAACAAAGCAAGTAGGGTTGGTCTTGAAATAATTCACTGCATTATTTTTGAAGAAAAAAGAATAATAATAATCTTACACCTTACTAGGTAAATCAAATTTATTGTTCCCGAATGAGAACCTATGCATATATGCATATATATACATATATAGATACGTGCAATAGACTCATGATGGAAAATGTCTAATTAATGAATTGAATAAAGGAGCCCTTTTAACTCAGCGGTAGAGTAACGCCATGGTAAGGCGTAAGTCATCGGTTCAAATCCGATAAAGGGCTTTTTCACTAAGCTCAAGTCTTATTCGTTCTCGGCGGAGAATAGAGATAGAGATATTGTTGATATTTCTAAAAAAAGAAAGAAAAAAAAAAAGGTAATCACTATAATAATGAGTTTTGATTATTATGAGTCATAGTTAGAGGGTTCAAATTTGTTCATTTTCATAAAGACTAATTGCACTTATTAGGGTACAGCCCATCCTGTATTGACATAGTAATCCTCCTCCTGTCTCATTATTAATTTGGTCTTGGTACATCAATATTCTAGATACCCAAAACCCTATTGTTAATTGCCAAACCGAAGT